GTCGTGTATTAGCCGATGATATATATATGGGCATACGCTGTATTGCCACTAGAAATCAAGACGTTGGGATTGGACTTGTAAATCGATTCATAACCTTTCGAGCACAACCAATAGCTATTCGAACTCCTTTTACTTGTAGGAGTGCATCTTGGATCTGTCGATTATGTTATGGCCGGAGTCCTACTCACGGCGACTTGGTTGAATTGGGAGAAGCTGTAGGTATTATTGCAGGCCAATCGATTGGAGAACCGGGTACTCAATTAACATTAAGAACTTTTCATACCGGCGGAGTATTCACGGGGGGTACTGCAGAACATGTGCGAGCTCCTTCTAATGGAAAAATAAAATTCAATGAGGATTTGGTTCATCCGACACGTACACGCCATGGACATCCCGCCTTTCTCTGTTCTATAAACTTGTACGTAACTATTGAGAGTGAAGATATTCGACATAATGTAAATATTCCACCCCAAAGTTTTCTTTTAGTTCAAAATGATCAATATGTAGAATCAGAACAGGTGATTGCTGAGATTCGCGCGGGAACATCCACTTTTAATTTTAAAGAGAAGGTTCGAAAACATATTTATTCTGACTCAGACGGAGAAATGCACTGGAGCACCGATGTGTATCATGCACCCGAATTTACATACGGCAATGTTCATCTATTACCAAAAACAAGTCATTTATGGATATTATTAGGAAGGCCGCGCAGATCCAGTCTAGTTTCACTTTCGATCCACAAGGATCAAGATCAAATGGGTGCGCATTCTCGTTCTGTCAAGAGAAGATCTACTTCTAACCTTTCAGGAACGAAGGATCCGCCGAGAGAAAAATTCTTTACTTCGGATTTTTCGGGTAAAAAAGAAGATAGGATTCCTGATTATTCAGACCTTAGTCGAATTATATGTGCTAGTCGTTGTAATCTCGTAGATCCGGTCATTCTCTACCGGAATTCTGATTTATTCTCAAAGAGGCGAAGAAATAGATTCATCATTCCACTCCAACCGATTCAAGAACGCGAGAACGAACTAACGTCCCCTTCAGATATCTCAATTGAAATCCCCGTCAATGGCATTTTCCGTAGAAATAGTATTCTTGCTTATTTGGATGATCCTCGATACAGAAGAAAGGGCTCGGGTATTACTAAATATGGGACTCTAGAAATGCATTCAATCGCAAAAAAAGAGGATTTGATTGAGTATCGAGGAGGCAAGGAATTTAGGCAAAAATACCAAATGAAAGTAGAAAGGGTAGATCGGTTTTTTTTTATTCCCGAGGAAGTGCATATATTACCAGGATCTTCTTCCATAATGGTACGGAACAATAGTATAGTTGGGGCAGATACACAAATTACTTTAAATATAAGAAGCCGGGTAGCCGGGTTGGTCCGAGTGGAGAGAAAAAAAAAAAGAATTGAACTTAAAATATTTTCTGGAGATATACATTTTCCTGGAGAGACAGATAAGATATCCCGACATAATGGCGTTTTGATACCACCAGGAACAGGAAAACAAAATTCCAAGGAATCCAAAAGGGGGAAAAATTGGATCTATGTTCAACGGATCACACCTAGTAAGAAAAAGTATTTTGTTTTGGTTCGTCCTGTCGTCACATATGAAATAACGGACGGTATAACTTTAGGAACGCTTTTCTCGCCGGATCTGTTGCAGGAAAGGGATAATGTGAAACTTCGAGTTGTCAATTATATCCTTTCTGGAAATGGTAAACCAATTAGAGGAATTTCTGATACAAATATTCAATTAGTTCGGACTTGTTTAGTATTGAATTGGGACCAAGACAAAAAAAGTTCTTCTAGTCAAGAAGCCCGTGCGTCCTTTGTTGAAATAAGGGCAAATGGTTTGATTCAACATTTCCTAAGAATCGACTTGCTGAAATCCACTATTTTATATATCGGAAAAAGGAATGATCCCTCAGGCTCAGGGTTGCTCTCGGCTAATGGATCAGATTGCACCAATATCAATCCGTTTTCTTCCATTTATTCCAAGGCAAGGATTCCACAATCCCTTAACCAAAATCAAAGAACTATTCATACGTTGTTGAATAGAAATACGGGATTCCAATCGTTAATAATTTTGTCATCATCGAATTGTTTTCGAATGGGTCCATTCAACGATATAAAATATCACAATGTGATAAAAGAATCAATTCAAATTACAAAAGATCCTGTAATTCTAATTAAGAATTCGCTGGGGCCTTTAGGAACAGCCTTTCTAATTACGAATGTTTATTCATTTTACCATTTAATAACTCATAATCCGATCTTGGTAAATCACTATTTACAACTTGACAATTTAAAACAGACTTTTCAAGTATTTAAATTTAAATATTATTTAATCGACGAAAATGAGAAAATTTATAACCCCCGTCGGTGCAGTAACATTATTTTCAATTTGAATCGGTATTTTCTCCATGCCAATTATTGTCAAGAAACATCTACAATAATGAGTCTTGGGCAATTTATTTGTGAAAATATATGTAT